GTTAGCTAGTGTGTATCATCTTACGAGAATACAGTATGGTGTGGATCAACCCGAAGAGGTATGCATAAAAGTATTTGCCCCAAGGAAAAATCCTAGAATTCCATCTGTTTTCTGGATTTGGAAAAGCGCGAATTTTCAAGAGCGAGAATCTTATGATATGTTAGGAATCTCTTATGATAATCATCCCCACCTGAAACGTATTTTGATGCCTGAAAGTTGGATAGGGTGGCCCCTGCGTAAGGATTATATTGCCCCCAATTTCTATGAAATACAAGATGCTTATTGAATAAACGAATCTTTACTTCTACGATTCCAGATATTCAAGGAATGTTTTTACATTCTGTTCTAGATCAAACAGAGCCATTCAACTCTCATTCGTATTAAGGAGATACCGCATGAACAAAAAAAAAGGATCTATTTTTAGACCAGAGCCGCCTAATTCTAATTCTATCAGAATAGAGGCGGTTTTTATCTTTTATTATCTTATTTATCGTTTTATCATGATCTAGACTAGTAACGAATATCTATACCAATCCATATCAATTCATTTATATCAGTATCCATTATTAACCACATGCCAGGAACCAGATTTGAACTGGTGACACGAGGATTTTCAGTCCTCTGCTCTACCAACTGAGCTATCCCGACTCTTCCCGATGCGGCATCCCCACTCTATTTAGAGTACTTGTTGGGTATATCAATTAAATAAATAGACTAAAACTAAAAAAGCATTACAAAGTCTTACCCAAACCCTGGAATTTCTTGGTCTTGGATCTTCAAACAAAAAAAATACTTTGTTTGTAAGTTTAAATAATTATATTAAACGTGAATGATTCAAATGGGAATTCCTTTCTCCTAGATGCTGATCTACACATATACATTGTATATATCACAATATATCACAAGTCTTGTGATAAGAGAGGCCTTTTCTCCCACGATCCATTTGTGGAAGAGTAGAATGGCTGAGAAACATAACAAAAAAAAAAAAAAAAGAATTAATTAACATTAACTAAAACTAAATAGTTAGGGGGTACAGCAAACTTTTTATTGGGGATGGGGATAGAGGGACTTGAACCCTCACGATTTCAAAAGTCGACGGATTTTCCTCTTACTATAAATTTCATTTTTGTCAGTATTGGGATTGACATGTATAATGGGACTCTATCTTTATTCTCGTCCAATTAGTTCTTTTAAAGAACTATCAGATTATAGAGTGACTTATTTGATCAGTGAATATTCGATTCTTACTTAAACTTGGAATCGATTCACATCACAAGAATTCTTCCATTTTGCATATCATATAAGAAAAAATAAGGATTTGGATGACCATTAATCTTTGATATTTTTTTTATTATATGTATACGGGTTCAGCCTTTCTGTAGTTTAAAAGGAATCCTCGATCAACGCAGTCAACTCTATTCGTTAGAACAGCTTCCATTGAGTCTCTGCACCTATCCTTTTTTTATTCTTGCTTTCTGAACCCCCTTTTGTTTTCTGAAATAAGGATTTGGCTCAGGATTGCCCATTTTTAATTCCGGGGTTTCTCTGAATTTGAAAGTTATCACTTAGTATGTTTCCATACCAAGGCTCAATCCAACCAAGTCCGTAGCGTCTACCAATTCCGCCATACCCCCTTTTGTTTTGAGACTGGGATCTCACTGGAATACCATCTCCTTTTTCCTTTCGTTTATTTATTCTGGATCCGAGGACGTTTACATTTAATTCTTTCGATAGGCACTTTTTTTATATAGTATATAGAAAAGTGTCTCTGTTTCCTCCTATTTGTTTGATCTCTTATCTATTTTCATTTTCTAGTTTATTTCATATCATGGTAGGACCTTTATTTATATTTTATATATAGTCCAATTGAAAATAATTCTATCATTGATGTATCCGCAATTCAATATGGATGGATATATACCAGATATATATGTCTCTTTTATTATATTATCCTTCTTTTTAATACTCAAACGTTCAATTCTTTTTTTTCGCCCTATCCCTTCCTTATCTTTATGAATTAAAACAGAGGAATGTCTCATTGTATATACTCCGGATTGTATCCTTACTTAATCTGAATCCTTATCTTTTCCTTAGAACCATCCCTGTATAGGACCATCTCTGTATAATTAGAATACAGTTATTGATATTGATATACCCTATATCATCATTCTATTAATTGTTATTAATATTCTCTGTATCTATAATTCTATAATCTAAAGAATAAAGAAAGAAGTCTTTTTTTTTATTCTTTAGATTATAGTCGATTTATACTAAATTTATAGTAGATTATAGTGTGTAACATAGTATTTTTCCATTTTTTTTTAGTTGGGAGAGATGGCTGAGTGGACTAAAGCGTCGGATTGCTAATCCGTTGTACGAATTATTCGTACCGAGGGTTCGAATCCCTCTCTTTCCGTAACTTCCTTCACCTAATTCACGAACATTATGGACCGCAATGTATCAAATACAAATAAAATAACAACAATAGATTATATCTTAAGGTCCATAATCCATAATATTATTCGAAATATCTATTTTATATCCATATTATATTATTAATATATGGTATATGGATATAAAATCTTTTTTTAGTAAATTAGAATAAATAATGATAAAAAAAAGCTTCCAATTAATCTGGCCAAAGAAAATTCGCTAATAATCTAATAATAAACTAATTGTTTTTCTTTTTTTTTTCGTATTTCGCGAAGTCGATGGGACAGAATCAGATTCTGTTGAATCTGAAGAATTAGCTAAATTCACATGGTATGTCCTTCCGTCAAGGAAGTACGTACCATTCGGGGGGAGTGGCTCCCTCAAATAGGTAATGTCGGAATCAGATTCTGTTGAATCTGAATCACTGGTGTCCAGAAAATGCGCTGCGGAATCAGTGTTTTCTCCTGAATCAGTGTTTTCTCCTGAATCAGTGTTTTCTCCTGAATCAGTGTTTTCTACTGAATCATTATCCTTTTTTGAATAAACCCTCAAAGAGTATTTTTGAGATTCAGTCGATCCTTGACCTTGATCATGATCCTTCGAGGGCTCGCCCTCTGATTCACCCCTCGAATCAAATGGAAAGCCCCCTGTTATAGTTGCAAACTGCGGGGCCACATAAACCAACCGCGGTTTTTTGTTACAAATTCTTTTGATAATAAATGCTCCAAAAAAGTATAGCACTAGTAATAAAAGTGCCATCAAGAATTCTTCTTTTTTTGGAATAACCTTTTTTTTAGGGGTCATGTTAAAAATCCTCTACAATTAAAAAAAATAGAAAGAGTTATAAATAAAGAGAAAAAAATATCTCCATTATTGTCAATATAATGTAATGGTGTAACTAAATCCGAATAAGTTTTCCACTTTCCTTTCGCGATTCCAATAGAATGATATAGAATCTATATTCTATATATGGATATATGGATTCTATATCATTAGAATGGATAAACATTCCTATTTATTATATTATATTATATAGGAATTATATAGGAAAGAATATGTTTTTTATTAATGTGTTACAGTCGAAAAAAAAAAATATATCGTTTAACAACAACAATGCACTTTTTTTACTTTCAAGCTAATTTCATTATTTTTTTCTATCCTATCTTGAGTATGATGCTCTTGTTCGACAAATGGTCCATTCATATACAATAATCACACTGTAGCGGGTATAGTTTAGTGGTAAAAGTGTGATTCGTTCTATTAACAGCTTAAATAGTTAAGGGGTCTTTCGGGTTTTTTTATATTCCGATTAAAAACTTTATTTCTTAGAAAGGATTAAATCCTTTACCTCTCACTAAACGATTTGAGGAAGAATATAATTCTCGTGATTTGTATCCAAGGGTCAATAAAAAAAATTGGATTGTGGAATCGCGAAGCATAATTTTTTTGAGTTGGATAAAGACTTCCAATTGAATGAATATGAGTAAAGAATCCATGGAGAGTGATACACAAAGTATTTTTCTAATCGTAACTAGATCTTCAATTTTTTTTGGGGGAGGAGTTGAAGCGAAATGGCTATAAACGATGCCTTTGGTTTACTAAAGCCATCGACATATTGTTTCAGCTCGGCGGAAACACAATTATTTTCCTCAGGATTCTCACAAGTGGAAATAAAGAACGAAGTAACTAGAAGGATTTGTTATAATATATATTATTATAATTATATTAATTAATAATAATAATAAAAAATATATAATATTATAATTCCGCTCTTCTAGGGGGATCATCTAAAAAGCGAGTTGTTTTGGATGTATTCAGGCAGAAAAGCTGACATAGATGTTATGGATCTCTTTTGTTATTGATTTTTTAGTGTGTTTACGACTTAGATCTGGGAATCCGGCTTCCATAAAGGAGCCGAATGAAACAAAAGTTTCATGTTCGGTTTTGAATTAGAGACGCTCAATTTTTAAATGAGGAATTGGCGTCGACTATAACCCCTAGCCTTCCAAGCTAACGATGCGGGTTCGATTCCCGCTACCCGCTCTCGATATTCATTATGATAATGATGCGTGTATCATTAATGTGAATAAATGTAACTACACATCTGTATTCCCTAAATTCTCTCCATTTTTTTACGAGCAAGGTTAGAGATAGGAAAAAGATTCGAAAGAAAAAAAGTCGGAATGAAAAGCGTCCATTGTCTAATGGATAGGACAGAGGTCTTCTAAACCTTTGGTATAGGTTCAAATCCTATTGGACGCAATTTGTTTCCATCTATTTTTCAATTTCTATGTCAAAAATAAAATTTGAATGATTTGAGTGAGAGAAGTTTATGAACCATTCCCTTTCTTTGTACTAGGAAATTCCCTTTGTACTAAGATAAATTTCTTTATGTTTGTTCCTGAAGTATAAATCGCTCCATCTGTTCCTGAATAGCTTCCTTCAAAAGAACTTCTGCTTCTTCGGTGAATGTCTTGGTAGAAGATATGATTTCTTGGAACTGAGGTTTATTACTTTTTAAGTAGGTGCGTAATTGAACAAGAAATTTCTTTACTTGTCCAATTTCT